AGAAGAAAAGATTTTTTGCTTAGACGCATGGAATTGGCTAAGCATTTTATTCGAACAAATATAGAACCAAAATGGATGGTTTTGCGTCTATTACCAGTTCTTCCTCCTGAGTTGAGACCAATCTATCATATAGATGAGGATAAACTAGTGACCTCGGATATTAATGAAATCTATAGAAGAATTATCTATCGGAATAATACTCTTACAGATCTATTAACAACAAGTATAGCTACGCCAGAAGAATTAATAATATCTCAGGAAAAATTGCTACAAGAAGCCGTGGATGCACTTCTTGATAATGGAATCTGCGGACAACCAATGAGGGATGATCATAATAGAGTTTACAAGTCGCTTTCAGATGTAATTGAAGGCAAAGAAGGAAGAGTTCGCGAGACTCTGCTTGGTAAACGGGTCGATTATTCAGGGCGGTCCGTGATTGTCGTGGGCCCTTCACTTTCATTACATCGATGTGGATTGCCTCGCGAAATAGCAATAGAACTTTTCCAGGCATTTGTAATTCGTGACCTAATTAGAAAACATCTTGCTTCGAACATAGGAGTTGCTAAGAGTCAAATTCGGAAAAAAAAACCGATTGTATGGGAAATACTTCAGGAAATTCTGGATGACCATCCTGTATTGCTGAATAGAGCGCCTACTCTGCATAGATTAGGCATACAGGCATTCCTCCCCGTTTTAGTGGAAGGGCGCGCTATTTGTTTACATCCATTAGTTTGTAAGGGCTTCAATGCAGACTTTGACGGGGATCAAATGGCTGTTCATGTGCCTTTATCTTTGGAGGCTCAAGCAGAGGCGCGTTTACTTATGTTTTCTCATATGAATCTTTTGTCTCCAACTATTGGGGATCCGATTTCGGCACCAACTCAAGATATGCTTAGTGGACTCTATGTCTTAACGAGTGGAAATCGTCGGGGTATTTGTGTAAATAGGTATAATCCATGTAATCGTAGAAACTATCAAAATGAAGATAATAACTATAAGTATACAAAAAAAAAAGAACCCTTTTTTTGTAATCCCTATGATGCAATTGGAGCTTATCGGCAAAAACGAATCAATTTAGGTAGTCCTTTGTGGCTGCGGTGGCGACTAGATCAACGCGTTATTGCTGCAAGAGAAGTTCCCATCGAAATTCACTATGAATCTGTGGGGACCTATTATGAGATTTATGGACACTATCTAATAGTACGAAGTATAAAAAAAGAAATTCTTTATATATATATTCGAACCACTCTTGGTCATATTTCCCTTTATCGAGAAATAGAAGAAGCCATACAGGGGTTTTGGCAGGGCTGTTGTAATTCTATGCTACCAACGGGAATTCGAGTCTCTCCGGGTTAACTAGGACCATAAGTGCAGAATTTCTACGTGAATCAAGATCTAGAAAAGGAAGTTTTCCAATCACTGACTCAAGCCCATTGTAAAATTCTACTCAGCGCAATATGGAGGTACTGATGGCAGAACGGCCCACTCAGGTCTTTCACAATAAAGTGATAGACGGAACTGCCATGAAACGGCTTATTAGTCGATTTATTGATCACTATGGAATAGGATATACATCACATATCCTGGATCAAGTAAAGACTCTGGGTTTCCGACAAGCTACCGCCGCATCCATTTCATTAGGAATTGATGATCTTTTAACAATACCTTCTAAAAGATGGCTAGTTCAAGACGCTGAACAACAAAGTTTTATTTTGGAAAAACACCATCATTATGGGAATGTACACGCGGTAGAAAAATTACGTCAATCGATCGAAATATGGTATGCCACAAGTGAATATTTGCGACAAGAAATGAATCCTAATTTTCGGATGACCGATCCTTTTAATCCAGTCCATATAATGTCTTTTTCGGGAGCCAGAGGAAATGCATCTCAGGTACATCAATTAGTAGGTATGAGAGGATTAATGTCGGATCCTCAAGGGCAAATGATTGATTTACCCATTCAAAGCAATTTACGCGAAGGACTGTCTTTAACAGAATACATTATTTCTTGTTACGGAGCCCGTAAAGGGGTTGTGGATACCGCTATCCGAACATCAGATGCAGGATATCTCACGCGTAGACTTGTTGAAGTAGTTCAACACATTGTTGTACGTCGAACAGATTGTGGCACCGTTCGAGGTATTTCTGTAAGTCCTCGAAATGGAATGATGACGGACAGGATTTTTATCCAAACATTAATTGGCCGTGTATTAGCAGATGATATATATATAGGTTCGCGATGTATTGCTACTAGAAATCAAGATATTGGGGTTGGACTTGTCAGTAGATTCATAACTTTTAGAGCACAACCAATCTCTATTCGAACCCCCTTTACTTGTAGGAGTACATCTTGGATTTGTCAATTATGTTATGGCCGGAGTCCAGCTCATGACGACCTGGTCGAATTGGGAGAAGCCGTAGGTATTATTGCAGGTCAATCTATTGGAGAACCGGGCACTCAATTAACATTAAGAACTTTTCATACCGGCGGAGTATT